ACGTCAATTTATCGACCAAATACAACCTACCGCTATTAAATCATCAACGTTACTTCATTAACCAACTATAAAACACCCCAGGAGAAACCCCCTCCAAGCCAATAGGCATAAAAGAATGGTTGACACCACAAATTTCACTACACTGCCCGTACAACACACCAGATCTCGCCAAATGAATCGCCAACTGGTTAATACGCCCAGGAACAGCATCAGCTTTTACCCCAACCGCCGGTAAAGCTCAAGCATGAACCACATCAGCTGACCTCACAAGAACACGTCTATCCACACCATAAGGCAACACGCAACGATTATCTACCTCTATCAAACGATAACCTCCATCAACGATATCAGAAACTCCCAATATATAGGAATCAAACCTAACTAACTCCCCCCCGTCATTGTACTCATATCTCCAATATCACTGATGACCAATCGCCTTTATCCTAACAACAGGCCCACCCACCTCGTCCAACAAGTACAACAATCGAACAGATGGAACAGCCAAAATTAACAAAAGCAGTCCAGGAATTACAGTCCAAGCCCCCTCAAGCCTCTGAGCCTCCATAACAAAACGAGAAGACAAACTACTTTTTAATAAACACACCATCATATAGCCAACAAAAGAAGATACCAACACCAAAACAAACATAGCATGATCATGGAAAAAAGACAACTCAAAACCTAATCAACCGAACCTATCCTGAAACCCTAATTGACCTCAAAAGCTCATTTCATGTCATATACCCTCTAATCAACCTATCTTTCCCACTCTAATGAGCCCTCACGCCACTCGTGAACAACACCCAAAAGCAAAATCACTAAAAACAAAATTAGCACAAAATAACCACCAAATCACACCCAATCACCACCGATTCCCATAACAGCCGGAAACAACAGCACAATCTCAACATCAAAAACTACAAAAATAACAGCAAGTAGAAAAAAACGCAAAGAAAAAGGAACACGAGAAGACCCCATAGGGTCAAAACCACATTCAAACGGCCTCGACTTCTCTCGACCGCTAAAGACCGAAACCCCTAACATCAACCCAACAAAGAGAAGAGCTAAACCCAATATAACAGACACAAAAACCCTGACTATCACCTTTTCCATCTTCCTGCTCGTTAAATAACGGACAAAAACAAACACCCACCCACGTACAACGAAAAGGCATGACTATTTACAGAACCACAATCTGCCGTTTTAAAATTAAACTACTTCGTCATCGCCCTGGCACCTCTTACCTCTTTTCTAGAGAACCTATTTACTTTTAAAACAAAAATTTGTAATAAACATAAAAAAATTCTAAAAACTAACTAAAATTAACCCAGCTACATCCAACCACTCATGCAGTTCTGTACTTTAAAAAAAGATTTGATTTGCAATTAAAAATTGAGTACCCACTCCAGAACTAACAAATAAAACCCAAAACACCAGAAGAAGGGCCTCGGAGAATCTCTGCCTTGAAAACAGAAAGAAAACGTTCAACTCGTTTATCCTTCTCCACAACCACAAAAGGGAAGTAGCTGAGCTAATACATGGCTTCTAACCATGTAAAGAGAGGTCTAATTCCTTTCACCTCCCTCTAGTGCCAGACCCACAACAAAGATACTGACAAACCAATCACCAAACTATAAATTTGGTACAGGTCAATGACCTCTTTTTCATCCAAAAAACACCAATCATTCAACGCCTCCATGACTACCTCTCAAACCTAAATCCTCTAAGAATCACAATCACTATGACTATATTAGTGCTACTAACAAACCTATTAATTGGGCCGATCAGCATAAACGACCCACAATCGATTGAAACCTCAAAACCACTTGCCTTAAATACCACCGAACCACACCTTAACGACCCCAAAATCACAGATGAACACGAAACCGACACTTACGCACCAAAGGAAAGTAAAGCGTCCACAAACCTCACCCCCAAAGTTAAACCAAACACGCCAAAACAGACCTAGACTCCCAAAGTTAAACCAAACACGCCAAAACAGACCTAGACTCCCAAATGAAATCCCCGCACAAACTCTTATTCGTATTCTTAATAGTAACAAGCACAGTAATAGTCCTATCCTCATCAAACTGGCTAACAACATGAATAGGCTTAGAGATTAACATACTAGGCTTTATTCCTTTAATATACCACAAAATCACAGCAAACGAGTCAGAAACAGCGGTAAAGTATCTCGTGCCGCAATCACTCGGATCCTCAATTTTCATCATAGGGGCCTTAATCTCTCACCACTCCAATAACATACAAACCCTAATACCAATCGCCATATGCCTGAAACTAGGGGCAGCACCACTTCACTTATGATTCCCCGCAGTAATAGCCGGCCTATCCCTAGCTCCCGCCTTTATCCTACTAACCTGACAAAAGATCGCCCCGATTTTCGCCATCAGCTCAATAAGCCCATCCTTAGCCTCAAAGATTCTCCCCATTGCAGGTATCAGAGCCCTATGGGGAGGAATTGGGGGCTTAAATCAAACAGACATTCGCTTACTATTAAGTTACTCATCAATTGCACACACAGGGTGAATACTAGCCGGAATCGCCAGCCCAGAACCAGTGCTAATCCTATACTTAATAACATACGTCATAATCAACACCTCGCTATTCATCGCCCTACTACAAAACAGGACAAAGGCCCACAAACAACTTTTCCCAACCTCACAAAAACCATATGAATCCTTCCTACTAGGAATCACAATCTTATCCCTAGGTGGCTTACCGCCGCTAACTGGATTCATCATAAAACTTCTGGTACTAATATTCACAAGTGCCAAAACCATTATTATGGCCAGCCTAATTTCAGGGGCCATTATAAGGCTTTACTACTACCTCTCCTTAACCTTCTCACCATTATTAAGACTCCACAAAATACCAATCTCCCAGCTTAAACTAATAACCAGCACATCGATTTCATTCCTCCTTTCACAAATCATGCCCCTCTCTCTTTTACTATTCTTTTTTTAAACTTTAATAAACAAAACATCTAACTTTAAGAGGAAGAGGAAAAAGAAAAATACCAAAATCAACCTAAAACATAATCGGGTAAGCTAAGCAAGCTGTTGGGCTCATAACTCAAAAATAGACATAGTTCTCCCTATTAGATCACTTAAGTGATTTAAGTTAAAAAAACTAATAGCCTTCAAAGCTTTTTTTGGCAAACAGCCAATCCCTAAGGACAAGAAACTAAAAGTGTTATGGTTTCGGCCCATAAGCATGGCTACATTCGTACCCTTGTTCTACAATATTTCATTGACGTATAAAATTAATTACCCTAATTGAACTACATATGGTAGCCAATACGCATTGTGACACACCTAAACCCAACAATACGCCTTAAACAGGCGTGTCAGGGCCAACGTCAAGACACTACTCAGTAAATCTTAGGTCCAAACAACACACCCACAACACCAATGTTCTATATTACAGTAGCTAGGAAACTAGGCCTTAGAAAAAAGAATAAGGAGTGACAAAAGGGGTGCCAGCAGTCGCGGTTACACCCCTACTCTAAATTAATTGCAACCCACCTCAGAAGGTAAATACCCAAAGACTATTAAGCCAACTTACAACGTAAAAAGACAAATTTATAAGCCAGACCCAAACAAGTCATTCTTACACCTATTCTTACAAACCACAAAACGAAACTCGGATTAGATACCCGACTATTGCGTGGCCCAACAGTAAAAAGAAAACTAAGAGCGAAAGCTTAAACCTCAAACAATGTGGCGGTACTTTATCACATGTCAGGGGATCCTGTATCTTAAATCGATAATCCACGAACAATCAAAGCTTCTCTAGTAATCAGCTTGTGTATGGCCGTTTACGCTTGCTCAAAAAAGACTCAATAGGAAGCAAAAAGAAAACACTTCAATCAATTCAGGTGACATACAGCCAATGAGAAGCTGACTTATGGGATACAAATAAACAGAATTAACAGATTAGGCCTTAAAACCCCTATGAAGGAGGACTTGAAAGTAAAATGACACACACGTAGTGCATTTGGACAAGAACTAAAGTGCGCACAAATCGCCCGTCACTCCTGCGCCTAAAGCGGGATAAGTCGTAACACAGTAGGGGTAATGGAAATTGCCCCTATCCATCCAGATGGCCGAGCCCTAGGCGCCGAGCTTTTAACTCGATCACAGTAACATTACTTCTGAATACGCCACGAGAAGCTGACAAGCATTGGTCTTGTAAACCAAAGACAAGAAACTTCAACTTTCTCCATGGCATAACAAAGTGGCCGAGATCTCAGGCGAAAGATTGTAGCTCTTTTTACGGGCACACCCCTTTGTACACACAATCCTAACATTTTACCTCAAACATATTAAAGAAAACACTCAACCATAAAAGTATCTTAAAAAACCATCTCAGATAATAACGAACCGCAAGGGCCAAAACTCAGTCGAAAAAAGAAAGAATAACCCCCTCTCCCTTTTGCATCATGGAGAAGCAACATTCACATTAACAATACTTAAACTCCCGAAAAAACATGAGCTACTAACCCTTAAAATTAATGTGTCACAATTAATAAACTAGCCGTTAGTAGAAGTAACAAGCCTTCCACATTTTTTGATAGCTGGTTTTCCCTGAAAAGCATCAAAGTGCTAGCTTATGGTACTACCAATTCCGATACCACCGCAAGCTAAAAACTACCGAGGATAAGCTCGGTAGTTTCCCTAAAATAAGTTAAACCCACAAAGTTACAAGTAGGCCTAAAAACAGCCAACTTACCGCGTTCTAGCAAATAAATACCTACAAAACACATATAACTACCCATTTTAACAAACAAGGGAATCTAACGCAAAACAACCAATAACCTTAACAAACAGGCATTCTATTAGTATAACCTACCCAATTCAACACACAACCCTAAAACCCAAGTGAACTAAACGATCTTCTACAATAAGAAGTAAAATGTACGTAACGAACTCGGCAACACTGTTTTTCGCCTGTTTACCAAAAACATCGTTTCTCGAAAAGACCAACATGAGAAATAATGCCTGCCCAGTGAACATCAAATTTTAACGGCCGCGTTAGCGTGAGCGTGCTAAGGTAGCGTAATAAATAGCCTCTTAATTGGAGGCCAGTGAATGGCAACACGGAAAACCCCTGTATCACGTACACCAATAAAATTTTATTTTTGGGTGAAAAAGCCCGAATAACCGAGGAAGACAAAAAGACCCCGCGGAGCTTTACTTTATCAAGCCAAGCAAATCTGTCAGATTTGCTATGCTAATAAGTTTGGTTGGGGCAACCCTGGAACCATTAAAGCTTCCAGTCACGACTAGAAACATCATCAAAAACATCTCCGGACTAAAAAGAAGTTACCCCGGGGATAACAGCGTAATCCAATTTAAGAGTACGCATCGAAAGTTGGGTTTGCGACCTCGATGTTGGCTTAAGGTAATTCACACTAGCGCAGCCGCTATGAGAGAATAGTCTGTTCGACTATCATACCCTTACATGAGCTGAGTTAAGACCGGCGCAAGCTAGGTTGGTTTCTATCTCCTCCATTACCACTATACTCTCAATTGTACGAAAGGACCCTGAGATGTGCAAACTCCAGCAACCTCTAATAAACACTCAATCCTTAAATCTAACCCAATTTCCACAAAATCCCAAAACGGGTTAGTATACTAAATACCATCGATTTAGGATCGGTAAAAAAGACCCACACCTTACCCGTTAAGGGAAGAAAGGAAGCTATCGAGCAGTTAGCTGTTACCTAACTAAAAGTGAAACCCATTCACCCTCTCTACATTACATCATCACAAGCTAACTTGGTGTAATACGCACATCGGCCTTTCATGCCAAAGGAACATACACTTGTATTTAGCCACCTAAATATTAAACCCAGCCCTTTAAGTACACACACTTAGACCACGCTCACAGAAAATAGTTTAATAAAAACAGTAACTTTGGGAGTTACAGACTTAGCACTACTAATTTTCTGAATTAAATCCCCAGCACGCAAACATCACCCCCTATTAAAAATGTTAAACCACTCCCTTTATGATTTGCCAGCCCCCGCTAATCTTTCAACATGATGAAATTTCGGGTCACTTTTGGGCTTATGCCTAGTAGCACAAATCCTAACAGGCTTATTCCTTGCAATACACTACGTCCCCAACATCGAGTTGGCATTTTATTCAACAGCCCACATTTCACGAGACGTCAACTACGGTTGACTTCTTCGAACCGCACATGCCAACGGCGCATCCTTATTCTTTATCTGTATCTATAGCCACATTGGCCGAGGAATATACTACGGGTCATATCTGGCTCAAGAAACATGAAATATTGGGGTAATTCTCTTATTTCTTACTATAGCGACAGCCTTTCTGGGTTACGTACTCCCATGGGGACAAATGTCCTTCTGGGGAGCAACAGTTATTACAAACCTCCTCTCAGCAATTCCGTACATGGGGCAACTACTAGTTTACTGATTGTGAGGAGGATTTGCAGTGGCAAACGCCACCCTAAATCGATTCTTCGTGCTTCACTTTATCCTGCCCTTCGCAATCACCGCAGCAACTATCATCCACCTTATTTTTCTTCATCAGACCGGATCCAATAATCCACTTGGTTTATCAGCCGACAGAAACCTAATCCCATTCCACACATTCTACACACTAAAAGACTCAGTTGGATTCGCACTACTACTACTAATGCTAACGACAATTTGCTTATTCTCGCCAAACATACTAACCGACCCAGAAAATTTTATCCCGGCAAACCCGCTAAGGACCCCAATTCACATTCAACCTGAATGATACTTCCTCTTTGCCTACGCCATCTTACGCTCTATCCCCAATAAACTTGGAGGAGTAATCGCCCTAGTGATATCAATCCTCATCTTAATACTAATCCCCCTAACCCACAAAAACCTTATACGCTCTACCGCTTTTTACCCTCTAAACCAATTCCTATTCTGAACCCTAATTGGTATCTTCCTAACCCTAACCTGAATTGGCAGGCGACCAGTAGAAGACCCATTTATTTACACCGGACAAGTTTTCTCCACTATGTACTTCGGATACTTCCTTGTCGCACCAGTAACCGCAAAAATATGAGATCTCATAATCTTTAAAACCTAACAAGTCTAAACCTAACCATCAAATAGACGCCTATTATCTGACAACAACTTACTGGGTAAAATAGTTTAAAACCAAAACGTAACACTGAAAATGCTAAAATGGCCAAAGCCTTTACCCAAAAATTCATGTCACACATGATGAAATATCATAAATATCATAATCATTCATATAATGAATAATTATATAGAGTAAGACTACAAATACAGCACCAAACAAAATACCCCCAAAGTTAACAAGATACGCACAAAAAGTAAGATACTCCCGCTTTGAACCGCGGAGTGACCTCTTACCACCCGACTAATCCTATAGAACCCTCCCTGACCCCCAAAAACTTCTATTCAGCCAGAATCTAACTGTAAATGCATCATTACACCATTCCCCAATCATCCACCAGACAAAAATCTTCCAGAAATTCTCCCCATAAATCACATAGAAGACAAGAAACGCCTCAACCCATTAACAACACTCTCTTTCACTTTCACGACATTAACCATAACAATCACTACAACAAGATACCCTAACCCCCCAAAAGTAACAATTCTAATCACCATCTTAACAAAACCCCCAACAACCATAAAACTATTAACATCCACTCACAAAGCCTGCAGACTTCACCCACCCATAACAGCTCCCACAGACAAAATCACCATAGAAACAAGCATATAAACCCTCTCAATCCCGAAAGTAATCAAGGACCCGCCAAAATACTGCCCAAAAACCCCAACAAGCATAAGACGCACCCTATAAACCAACCTCAACCCAGCCCCCGCTAAAACTACTAACAACTCCAAACTCCCAATTATCCTTCTGAAAGAACCCTCCAAAATCAAATCCTTAGAGTAAAACCCGCTTAAAAAAGGTATTCCACACAAAGCAACTCTTCTTATGACTAAACACCCTCTTCTAAATGGTAGCAACCTATTTAAACCCCCTAAAATACGACTATCTTGTGTGTCAATCATTCTATGAATAATAGAGCCAGCACATAAAAATAGCAAAGCCTTAAACAAAGCGTGAGTAAACAGATGAAAAACGGCAATAAAAGGATAACCAATACCAATTGTAAATATCATCAACCCTAACTGCCTCAAAGTAGACAAAGCAATAATTTTCTTTAAATCGGTTTCAAAACAAGCTCTCAGCCCCGCCATCAATAGAGTAAGCCCCCCAACCTTGCTTAGAAATCACAAAGTTTCAGGAATTCCCGCTAAAGAGTCATAAAATCGAATGATTAAATAAACCCCAGCAGTCACCAAAGTCGAAGAATGAACTAAAGCCGATACTGGTGTAGGAGCAGCCATTGCGGCTGGTAGCCAAGCAGAAAAGGGGATCTGAGCTCTCTTGGTTATACCACCCACTACTAATAAAAAGCAAATAAAACCTCCATAATACCCCATTATCCCTGTTCTCAACATCCAATCGCCCCAATTCACCATCAAACAAATACACAAAATCAACAGAACATCACCAACCCGATTGGCCAAAACAGTCAACATACCAGCAGCTAAAGACTTCTTATTTTGATAATAAATCACCAAGGCAAAAGACACAATCCCAAGACCATCCCAACCCAAAAGAACAGTAATTAATCTTGGAACAAAGATTAACAAGTTCATTGACCCAACAAAGGCTATGATCAAGAGTATAAAACGACGTAAAAACACCTCCCTCTCTATATAAGACACACTAAATAATGACACACTCCCCGAAATCAAACAGACAAGACAAGAAAAGATAACCCTTGTATAATCCAGAATAACAGGAAAGGTTCATTCTACACCACAAAGTGTAAAAAATCCTCACTCGATTACATAACCACTCATTAACCCTAAATTTGTGTTTATGGCCCCAAAAACCCACAAAAATAACCTAATACAGTATAGGAAAACACTGGAAAGTAAAGGAGCCCTCACGTGTTTCAAGTATCTCATTGTAATAATATCAAAGCTAATTGACCCGAGTACTCAACAAACTACCCATGTATTATACTTTCATTTTATGTGCTTATTTAACAGTTTATAGTCTCCCCCCCAATTATAATTTTCTAAGTTACGACATATTATACCTCTTTTTGTAAGCAGTATTTTTACACAAAGTATGAAGGCTAGTGTTATTGCCACGAATGAATTTGGATCATTAAATGGAGTTTACAAAACTCCGCCTTCATGGGCTAAATAACCTTTGTCTTGTAGTATAATATTCATAATACTGTAAACTGCAACTTTACCAAAGCTAAATAACGCCAAGACATAAACTCAGTATCACGCCGGGACTGAACGGACTACTCTGATGACGTAGAAAACGGGCCATTAAGCCCTGATACTTTGACAAAAAGTAGTATACAACGATTACATTTCGTTTACACCGAAAAAAAGGTTTATCACCCTTTTTGAGGTAAAGTGGCAGACAATTGCCTTAGGTTTAAGCCCTATTCATGGGGAACACCCCCTTTACTACATTATCTCTCACACAATTTCTACACTGATTACCTACCTTTTGATCCTCTTAGCCGTAGCATTTTTTACACTTTTGGAACGGAAAATGCTAGGGTATTTTCAAGTCCGAAAAGGCCCAAACAAAGTAGGAATCATGGGTTTACCACAACCACTAGCCGACGCACTAAAGTTATTTGTAAAAGAATGAGTAATACCAGTATCCTCAAACTTATTCCCGTTTATTCTAACACCCAGACTAATACTAGTTTTAGCCCTAAGACTATGACAACTTTTCCCCTCCTTTAACCTAAGATCTCAAATAACATTGGGCGTATTTCTATTCCTATGCATCTCCTCGTTATCAGTCTATACAACACTGATAGCCGGATGAGCCTCTAACTCAAAATATGCCCTTCTTGGAGCCATCCGCGCAATGGCCCAAACAATTTCCTACGAAGTAACAATGACCTTGATCATTATATTTTACCTTATACTAAAAGGCCAAATAGACATAGTAAGAGTACGTCAAACCAACCTGATCTCGCCAACTTCTCTGCTTCTTATCCCACTTGCCATTATATGGCTAACCGTAATTCTGGCAGAAACCAATCGAGCCCCCTTTGATTTCGCAGAAGGAGAGTCTGAGTTAGTCTCTGGATTCAACATTGAGTACGGAGGGGCCGGATTCGCTTTCCTATTCATAGCCGAGTATAGAAATATTCTAATAATAAGCCTATTCAGAGCATCAATATTAACAGGACACCTAATTATCTCAGCCCCCATCGCAGTAATGTTCCTATGAGCCCGAGCTACCCTACCACGATATCGTTACGATCTTTTAATAAATATGGCTTGAAAATCTTTTTTGTCAGTCAGACTAATAGCGTTATCCGCCCTAACACCACTGCTTTTACTAATACTTTAATACTACAATTACCCATGCTGAGAGTATCTAAGTACAGTTGCCTTCCAAGCAAAAAGGCCTTCAAACAGGTCAGCATAGCTGTGCAAAACTTTTCACAGTTATCACCCTATTCTTATTATCCACCATTTGAGTATACTGTACCCTGAACATAATCTTCCCTATACACCCACTATCCTTAGGTTTGATAGTCTTATTACTCGCCTTTATCAACTGCACCCTTATTGCTTCTGTAAGCCCGTGGTATGCATATATACTATTCTTTATTTTTATTGGCGGGATACTAGTAATATTCGCTTACATTGCTTCGCTATCGCCAAACACAACATTCTCAATTAACAACCAATTGATCCCACTAACTTTTATGTCACTTACTATTTTCTTATCAAGAAACTCAATTACAACCTCTTCCCTAAGAGAGATCTCCGAACTTGAGTCAAGAATTTCATTGATAAGACAATCCTTAAGATTTCTATATTCTGATCGGGGAACGACAATACTTACACTACTGGCTTGCATATTACTATTTACAATAGTGGCCGCAGTGAAACTGTGTAAACCAACCATAGGTGCATTACGACCATACAGAATCCATCATCACTAAATACCCAGCCTCGTCATTAATGAAATACTCTACCAAAAAAAATTACTTTATCATGATATGACAATTTACACGAGACTTACCAACGAAATTCAAGCAACTCTCAATGGCAAAAACAGCCCAAAGCAAAGTACATAGTTAACATACTCTTCCATTATAACCCCACCGCGAACCCATAATGGACTCTGACCATGTTGAGTGGCAGAGTAGACATATCAAGAGTACACAGCAGCTAAAAAAGTTATAAGCCCAGTAAAAACAGCAAAACCCATGGAATACCCCAAAATGGAAATACCAAGCATCAACTCCCTTCACAAATTCAAAGATGGTGGAGCAGCCATATTAACGGCACACATTAAAAATCAACACATAGTCATACCTGGAATTACTGCCAACCCACCTTTTACAAGATAAAGACTTCGAGTATGAAAACACTTATAGGTTTCCCTAGCCAAAAAGAACATCCCCGAAGAGCATAACCCATGTGCCAATATCATAAGTAAAGCCCCGACCAACCCCCACTCAGTATTAGAGTAAATCCCCCCAAGAACTAAACTCATGTGCCCCACAGAAGAGTAAGCCACTAGAGCTTTAACATCAACTTGTGCAAAACAAACCATACTAGCAATACCCCCGCCCATAAGAGCTAAACAAAAAATTATACTGATGGTTAAACACCCGGATAAACCTAAAATGCCAAAGAACCGAATTAAGCCATACCCGCCTAACTTCAGCAAAACACCGGCCAAGATTATGGAACCCGCTACCGGAGCCTCCACATGGGCCTTCGGTAACCATAAATGAAATCCGTAAATCGGCAATTTAACTAAAAAAGCCAATGAAGCACATAAAACGACCAATCACCTCCCCACAAACCCATCTCCCCCCTTTCACCCGTAAAAAATAGACCCCGTATCAACCAAAACAAAAATCACCAAAACCAACAATGGCAAAGAAGCACCAACAGTATACAATATTATATACTTACCCGCCTGAAGCCGCTCTGGTTGATAACCCCACCCTATAATAAGAAACAAAGTAGGAATTAGCCTAAACTCAAACAGAACATAAAAGTTGAATAAAGACCCTACACTAAAACAGCAAAAAAGAACAACAGTCAAAGTTAAAACCCTTAAAACAAACATTTTACCCCTATTGTCAACCTTTCCGATATCGCGCACTCTTGCCAAAACCCTAAAACAACAAACCAAGATCGTCAAAGACATCAAACTAAAGGAATAATTATCTACCACGAAAATCCCCCTATAACAACTACCCAAACCCAGTGGCCTAAACCAAAAAAGCAAACTAACGAACAACATTGACATACACCCCCAAGTAAACACTCACCAAAAAACCAATAACCCAAACCCGCTTACAACCACAGCAAAGCTCGCCATTGCCAATAAACTAAAAATGTCCAGACGTCAACCCACCGACGTAATCACCCCCAACCCCACGAACCAACGATACCAGAACCCTTAACCCTAAAGCTGCTTCACAAACCCCAAAAGTTAAAAAAACCAAACATAACCTCCCCAACTCCCCTAAAACTCAGAACACGCTAATGATAACAGCATAAATTCCTAAAGTAAAAATCTCCATCCTCAATAAAACCCCAAAAAGACTCTTCCGCTGAGACACCAAGCAAATACACCCAAGCACAACTCCAATAACCCCGACACCCAACAAAGAAACCATCCTCATTCTTAATTTTTTCTGGAAAATTCCCCCAATGGCTTCCCAGCAAAACCTCATTTTAATCCAGCACAAGCACCATTTAAGCTAGAGCCCGCCATCCTCCCATGAGCCTTATACCCACCAGAATTTCTTCATCAAACCGTAATCGAAAGTCAAATAAAAAACACCAAGAAAACACCAAAAACAAAAACCCAAGACATAGGACTTAACTGAGGCATAAAAGAGCACCACTACTAGGCAACTTAAGCTCGACAAGTTTACGTTATAAATTAACTAGCCCTTCTAACCAGAAAAACCTAATGACTACCACTTATTGGGTGATCCGAAGAATACAAACCAACCAATAAAACAAAAACATAGGCCTGTAAAAACCTTACAGCAAACTCAAAAAGCACATAACCCCACATGACCCAACTCCCAAAAATACTTGTTACCAAACCACCACTACAAAAAAAACCAGACACATACTCACCAATAACATGTAGCATAAGATGCCCCATAGTAATATTGGCAGCAAGACGAACACCTAACGTAATTGGGCGAATCAACGTACTAATGGTTTCAATCAACACCAATAGAGGAACCAAAACAATAGGACTCCCGGTCGGGACTAATTGTCCGGCTCTCCGAGCCAAAGAATTAGCTCAACCGCTAAAAATCAAACAAAATCACACAACCAAAGCTAACACGAATGTCAAAGACAAATGACTTGTCGGCCTAAAAACTCCAGGGACCATACCAACAATATTGAGAGAGAAAAGTATCCAAAATAAACACACCTGCCCAAGCACAAATCCACCAAGGAACTTACCAGAACATCTTTTTACAAGTCCAACAATCAACTCAATTAACGAGAAAAAAATAAACCTCACCCCAGAAACACCAACTCAAAACCGGGTAAAACAAACCAACACACCCACAAAACCACTAAATCACACAAAACCCCACACCCTAAAACTGGCAGATACACCCGCATCCAACGAAGAAAAAATATCCATTAACATTCCGTCACAATTAAATCTTTTAAACTAACCCAATCTACCTACACACCAACACCACTACGAACCTCATCAATAAATGCATAAGTATAAAAAAATTCAAACCACATCAACAAAATGCCAATACCAGGCAGCAGCCTCAAAACCAAAATGGTGAGAAACTGAAAAATGATGAAAATAACACCGCAATGTACACACAAGTAAAAAAACACTACCAATTAAAACATGCAAACCATGAAACCCAGTCATTACAAAAAATGTAGAACCATAAACCCTATCTGCAACTCTAAAAGAAGCTTCTTGATACTCCCCCCACTGCAAAAAAGTAAAGTACACTCCCAAAAAGACAGTAAGCCCTAAACCATAAAGCGCCTCTTCACGCCTCCCCATCATCAACCCATGATGGGCTCAAGTAACCCTAACACCAGACCCCAACAATACAGCCGTGTTAAGGAGAGGAACCTTAAAGGCATTTAACGGTAAAACCCCCACAGGGGGCCAAACACAACCCAACTCCACCGTGGGAACTAATCTGCTATGAAAAAACCTCCAGAAAAAAGCAAAGAAAAAACACACCTCCGAAAAAATGAACAACACTATTCCCCAACGAAGATTCATACTAACTCAACTTGTATGATAACCTTGATACGTCCCCTCACGGACTACATCACGTCACCATTGAATTATAGTAAGCAAAATTACAAAAATCCCTAAGGCTATCAAAAACCCACCCTTCCCATGAAATCATCTTACCATACCGGTAGTAAGAAACAAAGCCCCTATCGCCGCCGTAAAGGGCCACGGACTAAACTCCACCAAATGAAAAGGATTACGTAACATTTATGAACTTACTTCAACTTTACTAACACACTCATAGTGACAAAACTAATTAGCTCAAACAACCGCCTTAGCAACCTGCCTATTGGAATGAAAAGAAGCCGGAAAAACATTATCCTGCCACTCAGAACAAACCCTTAAAGCCCTCCCTCACACCACAGAACGCTGGGAGACAAAAGACTCAAACAGTATAAATATAAACAAAAGCACAGAGACAAAAGAAATTAAAGAGCCCCACGAAGACACAACATTCCACTTAGCAAACCTATCTGGGTAATCAGAATACCGACGAGGCATCCCAGCTAAGCCTAAAAAGTGTTGAGGAAAGAATGTCAAATTAACCCCAACAAACATCAAGACAAAATGGACCTTACTTCAAGTCACATGAAAAGTGACCCCAGAAATCAGCGGATACCAATACCTAAACGCACTAAACAGTGCAAAGACAGCACCCATTCTCAAAACATAATGAAAATGAGCCGTTACATAATAAGTGTCATGAAGAACAATATCTAACGAAGAATTAGACAAGACAATCCCGGTCAAACCACCCACGGTGAACAAAAAAATAAATCCTAAAGCCCACATGATAGGGGGCTCCCTCTTATTAACAAATCCGTGAATTGTAGCCAACCACCTAAACACTTTAATGCCTGTGGGCACAGCAATAATCATCGTAGCGGCAGTAAAATAAGCCCGGGTATCCACGTCCATGCCGACAGTAAACATATGGTGAGCCCAAACAATAAAACCAAGAACCCCAATAGACACAATGGCATACACCATTCCTAAGTACCCAAACACCTGCTTCTTACCAGCATAATGCATAACAATATGCGAAATTATTCCAAATCCTGGCAAAATCAAAATATAAACCTCAGGATGCCCAAAAAACCAAAATAAATGCATATATAAAATCGGATCACCACCCCCAGTAGGGTCAAAAAACGATGTATTCAAGTTACGATCAGTTAACAACATAGTAATAGCCCCTGCCAAAACAGGCAATGCCGCCACCAACAAAATAGCTGTTACGGTAACAGCTCATACAAACAAAGGAATCCGCTCAGCAACCACCCCAGGAGAACGTATGTTACCAACAGTCGAAATAAAATTGATAGCCCCCAAAATGGAAGACGCACCAGCAAGGTGTAAAGAAAAAATAGCCAAATCCACAGAAGCCCCGGAATGAGAAACATTACTTGACAAAGGCGGATAAACAGTCCAACCAGTACCCACGCCACTCTCCACCAAAGAAGAACTCAACAACAAAAAAAGAGCAGGCACAAGCAATCAAAACCTCAAGTTATTTAATCGGGGAAAAGCCATATCAGGAGCCCCAATCATAAGGGGAATAAGCCAATTACCAAAACCACCAATCATCATTGGCATAACCAAAAAAAAGATTATCATAAAAGCATGTGCAGTAACAATTACATTGTATAGCTGATCATCCCCTAGCAACCTACCAGGCTGCCCTAACTCAGCACGAATTAACAACCTCAAAGCCAAACCAATAAGACCAGACCATAAAGCCAATAACAAATACAAAGTACCAATATCCTTATGATTAGTAGAACACAATCACCGCAA